TATATATTATTTAAATAATATATATATATAAATATTTATGGGGGGGAGGGGGGGGTAAAACTAATATGTTAGGAGTAAGGTAGTATGTTATGTACTTGAGATAGTTTAATGTAACGTCACAATGGCATTAATTTAACATTAATATTATATTCTAGATACCATTAATTTGCAGGCGCTTACGCGAACAAGCATCCCCGCTAGCGCTGTGTCAAGTCTCATGTCCATAGAAAGGTTTACCGAAAAAAAAATATTGAATGTTATCCTGGCCTTTTCTGACGAAATAAAACAATTTATGATGAAAAACATATATCCTACGAAACTAGGCGGAGCATGGTGATTTCTTACTAATGAACCTTTAAATAGAACATGTCCCTTCTTTTAATAGTAATGATTATCTCTTACTAAGGTATTTACTGCAATTTCACTGGAACAGTGCTTGAAAACCTACTCATGTACGCATAATAACAAGAACATGCTGGATATCAGGGACAGGTATATGACAATAAATGTCTTTAATACATTAATAATATGTATAGCGTACATACTGCACACTATATAGCACTATATAGGTTGTGCTTCAGAGGATAGTTTAACTTAGAATCTTAGCTTTGGGAGTTAAGGGTAGGAGTTAAAATCTCTTTTCTCTGACATTTATTAGAGCTTCAGGAAGGAGTTTAACCTTCAATCTTCGGTTTACAAGACCGGTGCTTTGGCGGTTAAGCTACTGGAGCAGGCTCAGTCCAGGACCTTATTCTCTAGTCATCCTATCAGAGGGATAAAAAATAGAAACAATATAAAGTACAATACCGATGCAACTTGACCAATAATAATGAATGGATGTTCTACTGGTTGCCCTCCAATTCATGTAAGTACTAGTATATTTGCTACTAAAATTCAGAATAAGGTTTGCGAGGATGGGCGGAAGGTGTTACTTCGTTGTTTAGAGGTGTGTAGGGTGGGTACTACCACTAGAATTAGAATTGAGAATAAGAGTGCGAGGACACCTCCAAGTTTATTAGGGATTGACCGTAAGATGGCATATGCAAATAGGAAATATCACTCTGGTTTAATGTGGGGTGGTGTAACTAGTGGATTGGCTGGGGTAAAGTTTTCTGGGTCTCCTAGTAAGTTTGGATTTAGAAGTGCTAGGGCTGAAAGGGTGGCCAATAAGATGGTGAATCCTAGTAGGTCTTTGTATGAGAAATATGGGTGGAAGGTAACTTTGTCAGCGTCGGAGTTTAGGCCGGTTGGGTTATTAGAGCCTGTTTCATGTAAAAACAGTAGATGGAGCATGGTTGTTCCTATAATAATGAAGGGTAGGAGAAAGTGGAATGTGAAGAATCGTGTTAAAGTAGCGTTATCTACGGAGAACCCACCTCAGATTCATTGTACTAGAGTATTTCCGATATAAGGGAAGGCTGATAAGAGATTAGTAATAACGGTTGCTCCTCAGAAGGATATTTGTCCTCATGGGAGGACATATCCGACGAAAGCGGTTATTATAACGAGAAGTAGAAGAAGGACTCCGATGTTTCAGGTTTCTTTATATAGGTAGGAGCCGTAGTAAAGGCCTCGAGCAATGTGAAGGTAGATGCAAATGAAGAAGAAGGAGGCTCCGTTTGCGTGAATGTTTCGTAGGAGTCAGCCGTAGTTTACATCTCGACAGATATGGGCTACTGAGGAGAAGGCGAGGGTAATATCCGCTGTGTAGTGTATTGCCAGAAATAGTCCTGTTAGGGTTTGTGTAATTAGACACAGTCCAAGAAGGGACCCAAAATTTCATCATGCGGAGATGTTAGAGGGGGTTGGTAAATCAATAACTGCTCCGTTGATAATTTTGAGAAGGGGGTGGGTTTTTCGGATGTTAGCCATTAGGTTTCTGTAGTTGAATTACAACGGTGGTTTTTCGAGTCATTAGTCTTGGTTAAAGTCCGAGTGGAAATTATGGTTTACCTTGTTTTCCTGTTTTTATTGGGTTTAGTTCTAGGGTTAATTGCGGTGGCCTCTAATCCGGCGCCTTTTTTTGGTGCTTTTGGGTTGGTGGTAGCAGCGGCCTTTGGGTGTGGTATTTTGGTCGCATATGGTGGTTCCTTTTTATCTTTGATTTTATTTTTGATTTATCTTGGGGGGATAATGGTTGTTTTTGCTTATTCAGCGGCTTTAGCTGCTGAGCCTTACCCTGAAACGTGGGGTGCATGATCAGTATTAGTTTATGTAATTGTTAGTGTAATTGGGGTGTTAGGGGCAGGGTATTGATTTGTAGGTGGATGGGATAAGTTTATGTGGGTTGCTGAAGAGTTTGTAGAGCTTGGTGTGTTACGGGGGGATTTCAGTGGTGTAGCATTGGTGTACGACCTTGGGGGTGGAATGTTGATTATTTGTGGGTGAGTATTATTGTTAACTTTGTTCGTGGTACTAGAGCTTATCCGGGGTATGGGTCGGGGGTGCTTGCGTGCTATTAGGTCAAAATAGGTAGATCAGGTTGGGTTAAGATGAGTAACAAGGTTGACAAGAGTGTAGTGAAGATAAAGGTAGTCAGGTAAGTTATAACTATTCCTCGTGGGATGTCGCTTGTGAGTTTGGTTAATGGTAGTTGGCTTGATGTAATGCCTTTTGGGAGTGAAATTTCGAGTCATGTTTGGTCTATTAGTTGTGTTGCTATTAGTTGGCCTATGGTGAGGTTAGCTTTGGGGGCTATTCGATGTATGATTGTTGGAATGTATCCTGTTAGGTTTGAAAAGTTGAAGATAATTTTAGCAGGGTTGTCTATTGGGATTTTTGATTTTTGTATTGTTATTGTGTCTAGGGTAGGTGTTTTATTGGGTAATTTATTTATTAGGGTTTTTAGCCATATGGCTGATAGGAGTCCTAAAATTGTTACTAGTAAAGCGCTTAGTTTAAGGGTTATTGGTATTGTAAGAATTGGGGTTTCTGTCTTGGGACAGTTTAATGTAATTAGGAATCCGGCTAGGATACTTCCTCAGGCTAAGCGTTTAATGGGGTTTCGTACAGGCGAGTAGTCTTCTTTTGGGGGTGGAAGGAAGATGCATCGTGGGAAGTTTATGAGGGCATAGAAGGTGATACGAAAGTTATACACGGCTGTAAAGGAGGTCGCTAGAAGAGTAAGGGTAAGGGCTCAGGCGTTAAGGTAAGAAGTGTTTATTGCTTCAATGATTGCATCTTTGGAGAAGAATCCTGATAGGAAGGGTATACCAGTTAAGGCAAGGCTTCCTACTACTATGCAGGCGGAGGTGAAGGGAAGAAGGGCATGAACATGTCCTAGTTTCCGGATGTCTTGTTCGTCTTTGAAGTCATGAATAATTGAACCGGAGCATAGGAAGAGTATAGCTTTAAAGAAGGCGTGGGTACAGATGTGGAGGAAGGCTAGTTGGGGTTGGTTAAGTCCGATAGTAACTATTATTAGTCCTAGTTGGCTTGATGTTGAGAATGCTACGATCTTTTTGAGGTCATTTTGGGTGAGGGCGCATGTTGCAGCAAATATAGTTGACAATGCACCTAAGCAGAGACAGATGGTAAGGGCTGTCGGGTTTTGTGCAATTAAGGGGTGAAATCGGATGAGAAGAAAAATTCCAGCGACAACTATAGTACTTGAATGTAGTAGGGCAGATACCGGCGTAGGACCTTCTATTGCGGCAGTTAATCATGGGTGTAAGCCGAATTGGGCTGATTTTCCTGTGGCCGCTAAAATCAGTCCTAATAGGGGTAGCGTGGCGGGGGTGTCATAAAGAAAGGAGAATGTTTGTTCAATTTCTCATGTGTTTAGGTTTATTACAAACCAGGTTATGCTTAGGATTAGTCCGATATCTCCCACTCGATTATAAATTACTGCTTGAAGGGCAGCAGTGTTAGCGTCTGCACGGCCGTATCATCAGCTGATGAGTAGGAAGGATATGATACTAACGCCTTCTCATCCAATAAAGAGTTGGTAGAGATTATTAGCTGTTACTAAGATAATTATGGTAATTAGGAAGACTAACAAGTATTTAAAGAATTGGTCCATGCGTGGATCTGCGTGTATATATCATAGGGCAAATTCTAGGATTGATCAGGATACGTATAGTGCAACTGGGATAAAAATGATTGAATAAAAATCGAATTTAAAGCTGAGGGTAATGTTAAATGTTGAGATTTTTATTCAATGTCAGCTGGTCGTTGTGGTATGTAACCCTTGTGTTAGGAATAGGGATAGCTGAAATAGGCTGGCAAAGAAAGCTGTTTGAATAGCGGTTTTTACGCGGATTGCTCAGTTTTTAAGGGGGGATGGGGTTAAGGTTATTAGTAGGGGGGTGGCTAGGATTAGGAGAATAACCGCAAGGTTTGAGTTGAATATGGTGGCTAGATGCATAGCTTCTACTTGGAGTTGCACCAAGAGTTTTTGGTTCCTAAGACCAATGGATGGCTTTTATCCTTTAGAAGCGCGAGCGAGTCGTGGTGTCGAACCACGATTCTAGTTAATTAGCAGTTATATAGTGCCTCCAGGCCTCTCTCGGTGGACAAGAAGATTTTAACTTCTGTCTTTAGAATCACAATCTAATATTTTGGTTAAACTATGTCTACAGTAATATCATCCTCATACTAGTTCTGGTTTTAGAATGAGTAGGAGGATTGGAATGAGGTGTAGGGAAATCAGTAAGTGTTCTCGGCTGTGAGGGGGTTCAATGTTGTTTATGGATGGTGGGACTGGGCCTCATTGGGTTGTTATAAATATGTATATGGTATAAATAATTGTGATTAAGGCTGCCAGACCTGTAAGGATTAGGGTTCACTCTGATCAGTAGAATAGGGATGCTATAATAGCTATTTCTCCTGTTAGGTTTGGGAAGGGGGGTAATGCTAGGTTGGCAAGACTAGCGATAAATCATCACACGGCTGTAAGGGGTAGAAGTGTTTGTATACCTCGTGTGATGAGAAGGGTGCGAGTGTTGGTTCGTTCATATACGGTATTTGCCAAGCAGAAGAGGGCGGAGGAAACTAGTCCGTGGGCAATTATTAAAATAATTGCGCCGGTGAAGCCTCAGGGGGTTTGGATTAAAATACCTCCTACTACTAGGCCTATATGACTAACTGATGAGTAAGCAATTAGGGCTTTTAGGTCTGTTTGTCGTAAGCAGGTGGATCCTGTCATAATGGCCCCTCAAAGGGCAAGGATAATAAATGGATAGGCCAATTCTTTGGTAAGGGGGTCTAGTAAAACTACTATTCGTATCATTCCATACCCTCCTAGTTTTAATAAGACAGCAGCCAGAACTATTGAGCCGGCAATTGGGGCTTCTACATGTGCTTTGGGAAGTCAGAGATGAATTCCATATAGTGGTATTTTTACTAGAAATGCCAGGAGGCAGGCTGCTCATCAGATTTTGTTTGTTCAGGATGGTAAAAGTGTAGGTGGCGAGTACTGGATTAATAATATGGAAAGGGTTCCTACGTCTTTTTGTAGGGTTAGTAATGCAATCAGTAGGGGGAGAGAGCCGGCTAGGGTATAAAATAGGAAATAAGTTCCCGCGTTTAAGCGTTCAGCTTGATTTCCTCATCGAGTAATAATAGCTAGGGTGGGAATCAGGGTGGCTTCAAATATAATATAAAATAAGATAATTTCTGTTGCTCCAAAGGCTATAATTAAAAAGACTTGTAGTGAAATTAGTAGGGAAATATACATGCGTTGTCGGTTGATTGGCTCCGGAGAAATATGGTTCTGGCTTGCTATAATTATTAGGGGTAATAGTCAGCAGGTGAGGACCAAAAGGGGTGTGGACAGGGGGTCAATGGCTAAGTAGGAGTTTAAGGTAAGTCACCCGGGCTCTGCGCTTCGTTTAAGTCAGGTAAGGCTAAGACTTGCAATTATTAAGCTTTGGGCGGTGGTTGTGGTTCATAATCATTTTGGAGAAGAAAGTCAGGTAGTAGGAAGTAGTATGAGAGTAGGAATTAAGATTTTTAGCATTGTAAAAGGTTAAGGTTTTGTAGGTGACTAGTTCCGTGTGTTCGGGTTGCGGCAACGAGGAGAGCTAGTCCTGCACTAGCTTCACATGCTGAAAAGGCTAGTAGTAGTACTGGGGTTGTAGCGTAGGATATGGACTCTAATTGTAGGGATCATATTGATAGTGCAATAAATAGTGAAAGTATCATTCCTTCTAGGCACAGTAGGGCAGAGAGGAGATGTGTTCGGTGAAAAGCGAGGCCTATTAGTCCTAAAATAAATGCTGCGCTAAAGCTGAAATGTACGGGAGTCATAAGGTGATTATGGACTTGGACCATAATTTACTGAGCCGAAATCAGAGGTCTTGCTTTGGACTAATCACCTATTCAGCTCATTCGAGGCCGCCTTGAAGTCATTCATAAATTAGGCCTAGAGTTAGGAGTGTTAGAATTACAGTGGCTCAGATGAGGGTTGTGGTGGGGGAGGTTAGTTGGTCACTTCATGGGAGCGGAAGGAGGAGGGCAATTTCTAGGTCAAACAGGAGGAATAAGATGGCGATTAGGAAGAAGCGTAGGGAAAAGGGTAGACGTGCGGATCCTAGTGGGTCAAACCCACATTCATAGGGTGAGAGCTTTTCTGAGTCTGGAACTATTTGGGGAAGTCAAAAGGCTACTATTGCTAGAATGCAGGATAAAATTGTTGTAATGATTAGGATTATTGCGATTAAGTTCATTATCTTTCCTTGGGGTCTAACCAAGACTAAATAATTGGAAGTCATTTGTACTAACGTTAATACTAGAAAGATTATGAGCCTCATCAGTAAATAGAGACATATAGGAACAGTCAGACTACGTCAACGAAGTGTCAATATCAGGCAGCAGCTTCAAATCCGAAGTGATGTTCGGGGGTAAAGTGGTATTGGATTTGTCGTAGGAGGCAGACTAAAAGGAAGAGGGACCCAATAATTACGTGTAGTCCGTGAAAGCCTGTGGCGACGAAAAATGTTGAGCCATAGACTCCGTCGGCAATTGTAAATGGGGCTTCATAGTATTCTATCGCTTGGAGTATAGTAAAGTAGAATCCTAAAATGATGGTGAGGGTGAGGGCTTGGATTATCTGTTTTCGTGCCCCTTCTATTAGGCTGTGGTGTGCTCATGTAACTGTAACTCCAGAGGCTAGAAGTACGGCGGTGTTTAGTAAGGGGACTTCAAATGGGTCTAGGGGTGTAATTCCAGTTGGTGGTCAGCATCCTCCTAGCTCTGGGGTTGGGGCAAGGCTAGAGTGGTAGAAGGCTCAGAAGAATCCGAGGAAAAAGAAGACTTCCGATGTGATGAATAGAATTATTCCGTATCGTAATCCTTTTTGAACGGGGGGTGTGTGGTGGCCTTGAAATGTGCCCTCTCGTACGATATCTCGTCATCATTGATATATTGTTAGTGGAAGTAGTATTGATCCTAAGGTTATAAGGGAGGTGGAACCAAAGTGGAATCAAATTGCGAGGCCAGATGTTATTAGAAGGGCTGCAACTGCGCCGGTCAGGGGTCATGGGCTTGGGTCAACTATGTGATATGCGTGTGTTTGATGTGCCATTATACGTTTTCTTGTAAATAGAGGCTAAGAAGGAGTACAAAGACGTATGCTTGGATTATGGCAACAGCAACTTCCAGAAGTGTAAGGAGAAGCATTACTATTGCCGTCAGTGTGGCTACGGTGGGTATTAGTTGTAATAGAACAAAGGTGGCAGTGGAGAGAAGTTGAATAAGGAGATGGCCAGCAGTTAAATTAGCTGTTAGTCGGACCCCTAGTGCTAGGGGTCGAATTATTAGACTAATTGTTTCGATAATAATGAGAACTGGAATAAGGGGGGCTGGAGTTCCTTCTGGCAGAAGATGTCCTAGAGCGGCGGTCGGTTGATTACGTATTCCAATAATAACAGTGGCTAGTCAAAGGGGAACGGCAAATCCTATGTTGAGAGACAGTTGGGTTGTGGGAGTAAAGGTGTATGGTAAAAGGCCTAGAAGGTTTAGGGTAATAAGGTAAAGTATTAGAGAGGTTAAGATGAGAGCTCATTTGTGCCCTCCTAAGTTCAATGGCAGTAGTAACTGTTGTGTGAATCGGTTAATAAATCATCCTTGAAGTGTAAGTAGTCGGTTGTTTAGTCATCGATTAGTGGGGGTTGGGTAGAGAATTCATGGGAGGGTTAGGGCAATAATAATTAGGGGAATGCCTAGATAGGTGGGGATTGCAAATTGGTCAAAGAGGCTTAGGGTCATGGTCAGTTTAAGGGCTCGGGGTTGGGTTTTTCTACGCTTTGCGTGGTAGGCTCAATCGTGAAGGAGTGTTCCATAATTTTAGAGGGGAGAATAATTAGAAAGGTTAGTCAGGAGAGGAATAGAATAAAAAATCAAGGGGTTGGGTTGAGTTGGGGCATATCACTAAGGGTGGTTAGGAGCCACCAATCTTTAGCTTAAAAGGCTAACGCTACTCCGTTTAGCTTCTTAATGAGGCTTCTTCCAGCATTAATGAAGATCAGTTTTCAAAATGTTGTAGAGGGACTGCTTCAACGACGATTGGTATAAAGCTGTGGTTGGCTCCACAAATTTCAGAGCATTGTCCATAGTAAACTCCTGGTCGGGAGGCAATAAAGGTAGTTTGGTTAAGGCGGCCAGGGACTGCATCTATTTTCATTCCCAAAGAAGGGACAGCCCATGAGTGTAAAACATCTTCTGCGGAAATTAATATTCGAATGGGGGACTCTATGGGTACGACCATTCGGTGGTCTGTTTCTAGTAGTCGAAATTGTCCAGGGGATAGGTCAGAGGTTGGGATCATGTACGAGTCAAAGTTAAGGTCCTCGTAGTCAGTAAGTTCATAACTTCAGTATCATTGGTGGCCTATTGCTTTGATGGTCAGGTGGGGGTCATTGATTTCGTCTATTAAATAGAGGATTCGTAGTGATGGCAGGGCAATCATAATTAAAATAACAGCTGGTAGAATAGTTCATACGATTTCAACTTCTTGAGAGTCTAAGATGTGTTTATTTGTAAGTTTGGTTGATACCATAGCTACAATAATATAAAGTACTAGTGTACTAATTAAGAATACAATTATAAGTGCGTGGTCGTGGAAATGAAGGAGTTCTTCTATAACTGGGGAGGCTGCGTCTTGAAATCCTAGTTGTGAGGGATGTGCCATTATTGTTGTGTACAAGGCACGCAGGAGTTTAACCTACACTTCTGCCTCGACAAGGCAGTGTAATTTCTGTTTTACTAGAGCCTTATTAAAGAAAGTGGCAGAGTGGTCATGCAGTTGGCTTGAAACCAGCTAATGGGGGTTCAATTCCTTCCTTTCTTGTTGTTGTGACTTGCACTTGAACGAAGGCAGGTTCTTCATATGTGTGGTATGGAGGGGGACATTCGTGAAGTCATTCCACGTTGGTTGAGGTTAGTTCAACAGATAGGACTTCTCGTTTGGCTGAGAATGCTTCTCAAACAATAAATAAGAACATAATAACAGCTACAAGAGAAACTAAGGATCCGATTGAGGAAATAGTGTTTCAGAGGGCGTAGGCGTCCGGATAGTCGGAGTATCGTCGTGGTATTCCTGCAAGGCCTAAGAAATGTTGTGGGAAGAATGTTAAATTTACTCCTGCAAATATTACTCCAAAGTGGATTTTAGATCATGTGTTGTGCAGTGTATATCCTGTGAATAATGGAAATCAGTGTACAAAGGCTCCTATAATTGCAAATACAGCCCCCATGGATAATACATAGTGGAAGTGGGCTACAACATAATAGGTGTCATGCAATATGATGTCTAGGGATGAGTTGGCAAGGACAATCCCTGTTAGGCCTCCAACCGTAAAAAGGAAAATAAAGCCCAGGGCTCATAGAAGGGGGGTGTCTCACTTAATTGAGCCTCCGTGGAGGGTGGCTAATCAGCTAAATACTTTAACCCCTGTTGGGATAGCAATAATTATTGTAGCGGAGGTAAAGTAGGCTCGGGTATCTACGTCTATTCCAACTGTAAATATATGGTGAGCTCAGACGATAAATCCTAGCAGTCCAATGGCCATCATAGCTCAGACCATACCCATATACCCAAATGGTTCTTTTTTACCTGCGTAGTAGGCTACAATGTGGGAAATTATACCAAATCCTGGAAGAATAAGAATGTAAACCTCAGGGTGTCCAAAGAATCAGAATAAGTGTTGATAGAGAATTGGGTCTCCCCCTCCTGCGGGGTCAAAGAAGGTAGTATTGAGGTTTCGGTCTGTTAATAATATTGTAATTCCTGCGGCTAGGACAGGCAGGGAGAGCAATAGTAAGACTGCAGTAATTAAGACAGATCAGACAAATAGGGGTGTTTGGTATTGAGAAGCTGCTGGTGGCTTCATGTTTAGGATTGTTGTAATAAAATTAATGGCACCCAGAATTGATGAGATGCCGGCTAAGTGTAGGGAAAAAATGGTTAAATCAACTGATGCTCCTGCGTGTGCGAGGTTGCTGGCTAGGGGTGGGTAGACAGTCCATCCTGTTCCGGCCCCTGCTTCAATCCCTGATGAGGCTAAAAGGAGAAGAAATGAGGGTGGGAGAAGTCAGAAGCTTATATTGTTTATTCGGGGGAAGGCTATGTCAGGGGCGCCGATTATTAGGGGCACAAGTCAGTTGCCAAATCCTCCGATTATAACTGGTATTACTATAAAGAAAATTATTACGAAAGCATGTGCTGTAACGATAACATTATAAATTTGGTCATCCCCAAGGAGGGTTCCAGGCTGACTTAGTTCTGCTCGAATTAAGAGGCTCAGGGCGGTTCCGACTATTCCGGCTCAGGCACCAAATACTATATAAAGGGTGCCGATGTCTTTGTGATTAGTGGAGAAAAATCAACGAGTAATTGCCACAGGTAGGATGGCTGAATGTATAAGCGGCGGGTTGTAGCTCCGTATACAGAGGTTTGATTCCTCTTCTTATCAGTCCCGTGGTGAAAATCACATCAGATTGCAAACCTGAAGGCGCAGGCTCACCCCTGCCGGGGCTTCCTCCCGCCTTTTTCCCGCCTTGGCAGGCGGGAGGAAGTAGATGAATGCTCGTCGGTTAGGGCGCTTAGCTGTTAACTAAGATTTTGTAGGATCGAGGCCTTCTCATCTAGTGAGGCTTTAGCTTAATTAAAGTGTCTGGGTTGCATTCAGAAGATATGGGATAAAGTCCTGTAAGTCTTAACAAGAACTAGAAGGTTTGCACTCCTGCTTAAAGCTTTGAAGGCTTTCGGTCTTGGTCTATCCTAAGTTCCTATGTAATTAGCGAGAAAATGGTGGGGGTAATTGGTAGAAGTATAATGGTAAGTGTTGAAACTGTAGCTAGGGGTATTGTTATTTGGGATGATTTGATTCGTCAAGTTGATGATGTATTGGTGGAATTTGGGGATAATGTAAGGGTTATTGCATAGCATAGTCGTAGATAAAAGAATAGGCTTAGTAGGGTGGCGAGGGCTATGATTGAGGCTGTAATGGCTAGATTTTGTTTAGTTAGTTCCTGTAGGATTAGTCATTTTGGTATAAATCCGGTGAGTGGTGGTAGGCCTCCTAGTGATAAGAGCATTGGTATGGTCAGGGTCGCTAGTACTGGGGATTTTGATCATGTTAGTGTTAGGTAATTGATTTTTGTTGCGTTGTTGTATTTAAATATTATGAATATTGCGGAGGTTATGATAATGTAAATCATTAAGTTAAGGAGGGTAAGTTTTGGTATAAATTGGAGAATAATAATTATTCAGCCTATGTGGGCAATGGATGAGTAGGCTAAGATTTTTCGCAATTGTGTTTGGTTCAGTCCACCTCATCCTCCAACTAGTGTAGATAAAATACCTAGAATAGTTAGTAAGGTTGGGTTTGTTGTGGAGCTGATTTGATAGATGATGGCAAATGGCGCTAGTTTTTGTCATGTAGCTGTAATAAGTCCTGTAGTTAGGTCTAGGCCTTGTATTACTTCTGGTATTCAGAAGTGTATGGGGGCAAGTCCAATTTTTAGGGCCAAAGCGAATGTGACTAAGGTTGTGGATGGGGAGTGGGAGAGTTGTTGAATGTTTCATTCTCCTGTCATTCAGGCATTAGTGGTGCTGGCAAATAAAATTATGGCTGCAGCTGTAGCTTGTGTTAAAAAGTATTTGGTTGTGGCTTCTACTGCTCGTGGGTGGTGTTGTTGTGCTATAAGGGGGATGATGGCTAGGGTATTAATTTCTAAGCCTATTCAGGCGAGTAGCCAGTGGGAACTTATAAATGTTAGGGTTGTTCCAATTCCTAAGCTTGAAATTAGGATCATAAGTACGTAGGGATTCATTAGTAAGGGAAGGAGTTTAACCTACATGTTTGGGGTATGGGCCCAAAAGCTTTATTAGCTGACTTTACTAGGAGGTGGTGTAGTGGAAGCACTAAGAGTTTTGATCTCTTGGGGATGGGTTCGAGTCCCTTTTTCCTAGGAAGCGAGGGGGCTTGAACCCCTATTATCTACTCTATCAAAGTAGCCCTTTGGCATTCAGGCACGGTTCCTTTGTTATTAGGTTTGAGGGGGTAGACTTGCGAGAGCAATTGGTAGTGCAGTGTGTCATAGTACTAGTGCGAGGGTAAGAGGTAGGAAATTTTTTCATACGAGGTGCATCAATTGATCATACCGAAATCGTGGGTAGGAGGCTCGTACCCATAGGAAGAGTATTGCGAGAATTGATGTTTTTAATATTAGGTTAAATGTTGTTAGTTCTGGGGTGGTTGGATTGTGGTGCGCGCCTAGGAATAAGATCACGGAGAGTGTATTTATGAGTAGGATGTTGGCATATTCTGCTAGGAAAAAGAGAGCAAACGGGCCCCCCGCGTATTCTACGTTAAATCCTGACACGAGTTCTGATTCTCCTTCGGTTAAATCAAATGGTGCGCGGTTTGTTTCCGCTAGGGTTGAAATATATCATATAGCCGCGAGAGGCCATCCTGGGATAATGAGTCAGATTGACTCTTGTGTCATGTTGAAAGTGTGAAGAGTAAATCCTCCTGAGAAAATAATTATTGATAGAAGAATAAGGCCTAGGCTAACTTCGTATGAGATTGTTTGGGCTACAGCTCGTAGTGCTCCAATGAGGGCATATTTTGAGTTTGATGCTCATCCTGAGCCTAGAATGGAATATACTGCGAGACTTGATAGAGCTAAAATAAATAGGATTCCGAGGTTTAGGTCAATTAGGGGGTAGGGGAATGGTATTGGGGCTCAAAGTGTCAAGGCGAGTGTGAGGGCAAGTATGGGAGCAATTAAAAATAGAAGTGGAGAAGAAGTGGATGGTCGGATAGGTTCTTTAATAAATAGTTTTACTCCGTCTGCGATTGGTTGGAGGAGGCCATATGGCCCTACGATGTTGGGGCCTTTTCGTAGTTGTATATAGCCTAATACTTTTCGTTCAATTAGGGTAAGGAAAGCGACTGCCAAAAGAATGGGGATAATGAATGATAGTGGATTAATAATGTAGGTTATTAAGTATTTTGTCATAGCTGGAGAGAGGACTTGAACCTCTGGGAGAAAGGGCTTAGGCCTTTTGCAATTACCAAGCTCTGCCACTTCAGCTGTACCCTTTTTTGGGGTATTAATAATATGTCCTCTTTTTCATTTTAGTTGTGTTCAGTGAATGAGGATGGGGCGTGCTTGAAGAATAGGCCCCCTTCTTTCGATCCTTTCGTACTAGAAAGAGTCATTGCATAGATAGAAACTGACCTGGATTACTCCGGTCTGAACTCAGATCACGTAGGACTTTAATCGTTGAACAAACGAACCCTTAATAGCGGCTGCACCATTGGGATGTCCTGATCCAACATCGAGGTCGTAAACCCTTTCGTCGATAGGGACTCTGGGAAAGGATTGCGCTGTTATCCCTAGGGTAACTTGGTTCGTTGATCAGACAGGTCTGGATCATTTATCGTCAGATTTTCTGTTACTTAGAGTTGTTGCTCTTGGTTTTAGAGGTTATCTCCAATCGACGTGGAGGTTTTATTTTTCTCCGTGGTCGCCCCAACCGAAAACATTAGGACCAGAAACCACTGTGCTTTATATTTTTTATGTCTTTCGAACAATTGGGTTACTGGCGTGGTTGGTCTTGTGTTTTAAGCTCCATAGGGTCTTCTCGTCTTATGTTTACATGTCCGCTTCTGCACGGGCAGATCAATTTCATTGACTGGAAAAAGGAGACAGGTGAGCCCTCGTGATGCCATTCATACTGGTCTTCATTTAAAAGACAAGTGATTACGCTACCTTCGCACGGTCAAAATACCGCGGCCGTTAAACTAAGTCACAGGGCAGGCGGGACCTCTAATACTTCGATGTTTGCAAGAGGCGATGTTTTTGGTAAACAGGCGAGGCTCGGGGTTGCCGAGTTCCTTCTTTTTCTTTTAGTCTTTCCATGTGCACTCTTGTGTAAGGTTAACGATTAATATTTAATAAGCTTTTCTTGTTTAGGATATATAAATATTGCCCTCTTTGGTTGGGTTCGTTATTTGTCAGTGGTGTGTCCGATCTGACTTACACGTATGCTTGGAGAAGGTCGTGCCTTCTTATTACTGATTTTAGCATTATTTCTTCTATAAAAATAGAGTAGCTTAGTAGTATTAGGAGGAGTCAGATGTATTTGTCGTTATAATTGGATGGCTTCTGCCTGAGCTTTAACGCTTTCTGTGCAGGTGGCTGCTTTTAGGCCTACTGGAGCGGGAAGTCCTGTTATGTTATGATCTTTATCCATCTATTAAGGTTGTGTTCTTTCTCAGAGGAGCTGTACCTCCTTTGAGTAACTCTCAAGATTATCGAGTGCCTTGGTGAAGTAAGTACTTGGGGCGGTTAGGAGCATGTCTTGAGGCTGAACTAATATTCGTTTCCTAAGCAACCAGCTATCACTAGACTCGTTAGGTCTGTCACCGCTACTCGGAGATCTTTCCACTCTTTTGCCACAGAGACGGATTAGTCCTGGCAGACTGTCTCGGAGTAGCTCGTCTAGTTTCGGGAAGGCAGACTTAAGTTCTCTTTGCCTGGTTAGACTGGCTAAATCATGATGCAAAAGGTACAAGATTAAATCTCTGCTTTTTAGTGCTTTGATGGGTTGTTTCATTTCTTTTTCAGCTTTCCCTTGCGGTACTGTTTTCTATCGCTCAAAATTTTCCTTTTCTATCACCTATACTGGGGATTCAAATGATTTGGTTTAGGTCTTTTAAAATTTATGGGGTTATGTATATTTGTAAGTTAAGATATTGGTTTGGCTAGCTGTATAGCTCAAAGTGATCCAATTTGCATGGATGTCTTCTCAGTGTAAGGGAGACGCTTTTCTTCTCAGCCACGCTTTGGTTATTCCAAGTGCACCTTCCGGTACACTTACCGTGTTACGACTTGCCTCCTCTTGTTCTGGCTTTCTGTTTATTAAGTTGAGTAGGTCTATTCGAGGAGGGTGACGGGCGGTGTGTACGCGTCCCAGGGCCAACTTCAAAAGAACTCTCTATTTTCTTTTTACTGCTAAATCCACCTTAAAATACCAATTTCATGGTGTTGTTCGTAATATTCTGACATAGAAAATGTAGCCCATTTCTTTCCACTTCATACGCTACACCTCGACCTGACGTTCTGGGGTGTCCCCTTTTTGCTCACTGTTTTTCCTTCACAGGGTAAGCTGGTGACGGCGGTATATAGGCGGGATTGACAAGAAGTGGTGAGGTTTAACGGGGAATATCGGTTCTAGAACAGGCTCCTCTAGGTGGGTTTGGGACACCGCCAAGTCCTTTGGGTTTTAAGCTGGCGCTTGTAGTCCCCTGGCGGATAATATTTGTATTTTATTATTTAGGTTTAGGGCTAAGCATAGTGGGGTATCTAATCCCAGTTTGTGTCTTAGCTATCGTGAGTTCAGGGTGGCTGTAGGCTATAAAGTTACCTTCGTGGAGGGGCTTCATGCTCCCAAGTGCGTATGACGGCTTAGGGAGATTTTGACTTTAGTTGGGGCAGCATCCTATAATCACGCTTTACGCCGTGGGCTATCAGTTGGAGCCTCTCGTATAACCGCGGTGGCTGGCACGAGTTTTACCGGCTCTCTTAGCTTTAACTAAGTCAAGCTTTCGCTTATTGCTTAATGTTTATCACTGCTGAGTTCCCTTGGGGGTGTGACTAAGTAAGGCGTCTTGGGCTACGGGTCGTGTGCCTGATGCCTGCTCCTTATCTCCTGCTTAGGGTTTGAAGGGCATTCTCACAGGGGTGCGGATACTTGCATGTGTAAGTTTGGCTAAAACTGATAGCAAGGTCAGGACCAAGCCTTTGTGCCCGTGGGACTCGTTAGAGTCCATCTTAACATCTTCAGTGCTATGCTTTGGTTAAGCTACACTAGC